ATAAGAGAATTTTTCTTACAATAAAAATTTTACTCTTATTGATTAAAAAAAAGGTAAAATATAAAATTTTATTTTTTACATTTATATATTTAAAAAAATAAAGACAATCAAAAAATATTAAACATTATAACAACAGTTGACACCGACACACCAATGTTAAAATTATTATAATTTCTAAATTTCTTACCTATTATCACACACACAATTAAAAATAACGAATAATAAAATGATACTAAAAAATAAATAAAAATTATAAAAAATAATAATTTACTAATTATTACACTATTAACTACAATTATAAACTCAGATAAAAAAGATAGTGAAGGTGGTACACCTCTGTTAGATAAAAATACTAATGAAAAAATGATACCAAAAAAAATTCTTGATGTAAAAAAACTATTTAAAAAATAAACTATACGTGTCGATGTGGTGTGATAAAATTCCCCAATCAAATAAAATATTATGGTTGATGTGTAACCGTGCGCCAACATTATTATTAACCCTCTAACTTTACTTCTTATTATAATATAAATTATAGTTAATAATAAAAATCTTATGTGTGTAACTGAAGAATAAGCTGCCAATGATTTAGCATCTCTCTGAAAAACACAACTAAATGAAGCCAAAATTATACCCAACAGCGCAATAATCACCCAAAAATTATTATAAACAAAATTTATAGAACCCAAAATACGTAAATAACCGGCTGTACCCAATTTTAATAATAAACCTGCTAATAATATTCTGGCAGTGGTAGGAGCCTCTACATGAGCTTTTGGTAATCATAAATGTAAAAAATAAACTGGAAATTTTATTATAAAACTTAACCTTAAAATAAAAAATAATTCTCATGAAATATTAAAATCAAAATAACAAGTTGTAAAATAAAATATTCTTTTATAATAAATAAATAAAAAAGGGAAAGAACAAATTGCTGCATAAAATAATAAATAATAACCAGAGTTAATTTTCTCAATCTGTGAGCCATAACCCAAAATCATAATCAAAATAGGAAACATTGATAATTCAAAGTATATATATAACATTAATATATTTCTGGACACAAAAAAAAATAAACAAATTATAATTAATATACTACTTAATATAATTAAGTTAAAATTTTTTTCCCTAATTAAAACCACACCATAAATAAAAATTATTATAAAAATTAATAAAACAAAAACATTTGAATCTACTACAAAAAAAAATCCACTTCATGAAATATTTTTAAATAATATAAAACTAAAAATAACTACAAACATAAAAAATAATAAAGGTTTAAAAAAAAATAAAAAACTCAACAATAAAAATTCAACCAAAGCTATATTAAACTCCTTGTAATTACAAGTTACATATTCTACAATTTAAACTAATATAGCAATATGATCATCAATAAACAAACACGAATAAAAACAGTCAAACCACATCTACGAAGTGCCAGTATAAAATTGCAAATTCTAAACCTAGGTGATGATTATAGTTAAAATGAGATTTTAATAAACGTAATAAATTAAAACCTAAAAATAGACCACCACACAACACATGAATACCGTGAAAACCCGTAGATAAATAAAAAATTCTGCCAAAGATTCCATCTGAAATTGAAAACCTAGCTTCTTTATACTCCATTAATTGAATTCTAGTAAAATAAACAGCTAAAATACATGTTAAAATCATTCTATTAGTACAACTTTTATTACTTAGTAAACTATGGTGCGCCCATGTCACTGACACACCCCTACTTAATAAAATAATAGTATTTAACAAAGGAACACCAAATGGATTAACCAAGTGTATTCCCATAGGTGACCAACTTTCACCTAACTCATGCACAGGGACTAACGCCGCGTCAAAAAACACCCAAAAAATCCTAAAAAAAAATATAAATTCACTAAAAATAAATAACACCACACCAAACTTAAATCCGTCTATAACAAAGAAATTATGATAACCTCTTAAACCTTCCATTGAAATGTCCTTACCCCATGCAAATGAAATCAATAACACTACAAACAATCTAAAAATAAAAGGTAACATTAAACCATATTTAAAAAAAATAACCAAAGAACTAGTTATACCTAATGAAGCAAAAAATATAAAATATGCATACCTTGATAGTCTTAAAATATGAAAATTATGATAAATAACATAAATTACATTTTTAGATTCTAAATCTAACGTATTTATTATACTATTTATGTTTAAATAAATAATTTTTTTCTAAAATAATAAACTAATATAATTAATAATACCAAAACAAAATAAATAACAGAAAAAATAGGACTTAATAAAGTATAAGGCTCTTCCACCAAACACTGTCCCAATCAGCTTAAAAAAATAGCTGAAACAATAAAGCTACTAACTAAAAATTTATTTAACTTTGTTAAACATGATGTATAATTATTAATAAAAACAAAAAAATAAAAAATAACAATACTTATTAATAAAGCTAATACACCCAATACCTTATTAGGGATGGCACGCAAAATAGCATAAGCAAACAAAAAATATCACTCTGGAACAATATGAACAGGTCTTATTATCGGATCTGCCTCAATATATATCTCAGGGTCACCGAGTTTATAAGGATATAACAACGTAAAAATTACAAACACTAACCAAAAAATAATATTATAAGCATCTTTATTTCAGTATTCGGGTCCAAAACAAATTTTATCATAATCACCATGACAATAAATACTAGATGTTCTCCCCGTTCTATGTAAGAAAATTAAATGTAATATAATCAAAACTAATAGCCCCCAAGGTAATAAAAAGTGAATTACAAAAAAAAATTTTAAAGTAGCTCTAGTAACACCAAACCCCCTTCAAATTCACATAACAATGGATGGCCCCCAAATAGGGATTACTCTCAATAAACTAGTAATGACTACTGCTGCTCAAAATCTTATTTGAGCTCATACCAACACATATCCTATAAAAGCCTCCATTATTACTAATAAATAAATAGTCAAACCAGAAATCCAAACTTTTTTTATTCGATAACTCACTATATACAGGGCTTTAAAAATATGTAAATATAAAAAAATAAAAAACAACCTGGCACCATTAGAATGAAATAAACGAAAAATTCAACCATAATTAACCTCATATATAATATATTGTACCGCTCTAAAAGCAGCCCTACCGTCTGCTGTATAATAAAAAGCTAAAAATGTGCCAGTTAAAATCTGAAAAACTAATACTATCCCCAACATGCTTCCATAATTCCAATTTAAAGTTAAAGTTTTACTTGTTGGTAAAGTTACCACTATAGATATAATTAAATTCATAATATTATTTTTATTCTTAATTATTTCATATATCTTAACTTCTTCAGAGTTATATTTTTAACTTAAACTAATGAAATATACATGATTTGTAATTAAACCCTTTTACACCAAAAATAAATATTCTGTCTAAACTAAATTACAAAAATGTATATCTTTTTGAACCGTAATCAAACATAGTAAAATCTATTTAACATTTATATATATTTCATCCAAAGAACTTTACCTTATCAAGATAACATAATTAATTTTACTAATGAAATTTATAATAAAATTATAATTGTTAAAGGAACTATAAACATAAAAATATTTTTATTATATTTAAACATTTTATAGTATTTTGTACTTAAATTAACCATTCAAAAACTTAATGACAAAGCTGAAAAAAATATTATAAATAACAACAATAAAATACCAACACCCTGTGATTTTAAAATTTCCCTTAAAGAAAAAATTTTTACAAAAAAATTTACCCTAAATGGAAGATTTATAAAAATCAATATTGTTTCTCAGCCAATTAAACTTCTTATATTAACCAACTCAAATTTAGGAATTACTAAAATTATTATTAAAAAATAATACATAAAAATAAAAACAACATTAAAAAAAGACATAATAAACCCCAAAGTAATTCAATTAAAAGACTCTGTAGATGACAAAATCAATAAGTTTTTATAAGTTTTTATTAGTAATATTTGAAACAAACAAAAAAACAAACCAACCATTAATAAAAAAATTAATTTAAAAATTATTATCTGTAAAAAAATTAATAAAAAGGGCAATTTTTGAAATGTTAAAAATCACATTAAATTAAAACCATACACCCCGTTAGTAACACTAAAAATCCAAAAATGGAAAGGTGCTATTCCAATTTTAAACATTACTATTAACAATTGAAAATAACTAAACGAAAACATTAAAAACAATAAACCTAAACTTTCCTGCATTACAAAATAATTAAATAATCTGCTAAAGCTACCAGTTTTTTTATTTAATATAACAAAAACCAATGTCATCAATAAAAATACACTCCACCACACCACAATATTATTTGTTAATACACTCAATAATCTCAAAAAAATCACAAAACCCATTAAAAAAATATACAAAAATGAGCAGGTATGACCTATAACAAATTTAAAAGACTTGTATTAAACTCATTAGTTAACTTATATCTTTTGCGCTTAAAACAAATGCACTTCTTATGCTATATTAACAAAACTTTTTGAGATGTGTAAATACATTTTCAAATTAAAAATTTGACACTTTAACTTAAGTTAACATCCCTATATTACTCGTTTAAATATAAATAAATTAAACGAGAAAAAATATAACTTTGAATAAAAAAAACAAAACACTCTATTATAATAGCTAAAATACTTACTCAAACATACTTTTCACCTATAAAATTTTCAATTCCAGTATACAACATTATACTAATTAAATGTCCAACCATAATGTTAACAGTCAAACGTACTGTTAAAGCTAACGGACGCGAAAACTCACTAACAATTTCTACTAATAATATTCTAAATGTTTTTAAATAAGTGTCACCCCCTTTACTTATATAAACTGAAAATTTTTCCCTTGAAATAAAAGTTAACAAAGTCCTTATTCACGCTACCATGGCATACACAAATGTAAACTCAATTATACCACAAGGTGTAAACGAATATGTAAAATACCCCCCAAAACAACAAATTAATAATACAATAAATGTAAAAAAAGAAATAATGGATCTTATGGGTAACCTATTTCTATAACTAAAAACATTAATTAAACCCCCGAAAAATTTTTTTACCAAACTATTTATTATACTTTCCTTAAAATATAATATAAACTGCAAAAAAAATACAAACATAAACACATCTAATAAAAATACTTGATTAATTTTAAATCTTGCAATTTATACAAATAACGCAAAAAAATAAAATAAAAAAATCAAAGAAATGGGTAAAAATTTAAATCAAAACATAGTTATTATTTTATCATAACGAAAACGTGGATAAGACCTACGAATGAAAACAATTACAGAAAATATTATAAAACTCACAATTATAGAAAACTTAAAAAACAACATTGAACTTATTACACTAAAAAAAATTAAGCTACCATATTCACTACAAAATAACAACACAAATGCCACACTTGCATATTCAACATTATAACCACTTACCAATTCACTTTCCCCTTCTGCAAAATCAAAAGGTGCACGATTTAATTCAGCAATAATTATTACCAAAAAAGGTAAGTAAATAATCAATAACCTGATAGTAAAATCAGAAACAAACCTAAATATTCTATAATGAATTATAATGGCCAATAAATACAAAGAAAAAGCAATTTCATAAGATACACTTTGTCTACTAGCACGTAAAGCCCCCACAATACCATACTTAGATTTCCTAACAATGCCGCTAATCAACGTGGTATAAACAGAAAGACCAATTAAACACAAAAAAAATAATAAAGAATACTCAAATCTTAAAAAATCAAAAAAATAAGGTAACACATACCATTCCAAATATATAACCACAAAAGAAATTCCAGGCACTAATAAAAAAGATAAATCCGATGAATTCAATGGTGTTATTTGCTCTTTTTTTAATAATTTTACACCGTCTAATAATGCCTGCAAAACACCCATAAAACTTACCTTTGTAGGTCCTAAACGATTTTGACTTCTACCCAACAAATGACGTTCATACAAAGTAACAAACGCAATTGCCTGTAAAATAAAAACTATTATTAAAATAATTATCAAAAAATTTATAATCAACAAGAATCTAAACTTTAGATTTACAATCTAATATTTTTACTTAAACTATATTCTTTTAAGAGTATACCTCTTGATTAACAGTCAATAATTCTTTAATTAAACTAACTCTTAAAACTACAAGAAAAAATCTTAAACTTTGTTTTCAAAACAAAATACAAATAGTTTATTACTAGATTCAGGTTCCCCTAAATCTACTTTACTACAACTTACTCCCCTTTGGGCAATTGATGGATGATTTGTACCACATCTAAATAATCTTCAAAAAATCATAAAAATTTTTTTACTGTCTTTTACATTTTTATTATATTATCTCTAACATAAATCCACAATTTTCATTATTGTAGGTCAAATTTTACTCCTACATAAACCAAGTATATATCTATTTTATTAAATAAAAAATTTTTTATTATATACCTTAAGCATAAAATAAACGATCATACATGAGACCAATATAAAAGTAGTTAATGAGGGTTCTCAATTATTACTCAACCTCCAAAGATAATTTAGAAAATCTGCCAATATTCTTTCAGTTTAAATTCTACTTTACTTCTGCTCTTTTAATTTTTGTTTAATTAGGTACTAATCTAATTCATTTACCAAAACTTAAAATTATAACTCTTTACTTCAAAAAATCAAAATTTAACCTACGATTTTTTAAACAACTCTTCTAAAATTATAATTAAAACAAAATAAAGTTTAAATTTTTACAAGCCTAGCCGATTATTCTGGAACAAGTATTATACAAATAATTAATTACCGGGGTAAACTTTTATTGCCCACTATATAAATTAAACTTAAATAATACTATTTTAATAATTTTTAAACCATAATCAAATTTTAAATCTATAAAAGTACTCTTTATAAGATTTTTATTACCTATTTATTGAAAATAAATTATACTAATTTATACTAAAATCTCTATTTAACTTACCTATAGATTAATATTTTTAATTTTGAAAATTAATAGTTTAACTTAACTTAAATCTATTAACTAAACACCTTTAACACCCTTAATAAATACACTGATCTCTACCATAAAATTTTAAACCCCCCACTATAACAATTATACCTAAAATACTAGAAATAACAGAAAAACATATAAAATAAAAAAACATTATTTCAGTCATTAAACCCATAAACTTAATAAATAAACTTATCATTATAAATTCTAAAGCAATTAAAATAAAAATAAAACGATGTCATTTAAAAAACAATATAAATAATCTAATAAACATAAAAATAATTTTTTTCATTCCCACAAAATACACATATTCTAAACTTTCCGTAATGCCCCAGAAAAATTTAAAAAATATCTAGTAAAGTTCATAAAAAACAATAAAATTATCAAAATAAATACAATTAATAATCAGTAAACTCTATAATAAAAAACATTTAACCTAACATTTACGGATAAAACCCTATATCTAATATTTAAAACAAATAAACTTAAAATAAACCTCAATAAAACTAAATAACTCTTTACCAAATTAATCTTAGACAATCTTGAGAAATAAACCAAAATAACAAAAATACCACTCAAAAATAATAAACAAATAAAATAAGAAAATCACACGTACCCCCTAAATGACAATATTGGTATACATACCAATATCCTCAAAATTAAAAAAAAACTACTTTTTATTGGATCCATATTTATATAACTAAATACACCACTCAACAAAGACACACCTAAAAAAAATTTTAAAATAAAACTTTTTAACCTTCTTCAGTGTAAATGAAACATTCTATTTAAGACTAAAAGTTTTAACTTAATTCAGTGACACAAATCTTAATAACCCAAATATTAAATTTTAACTTAAACTAAACACTGGGCATACATAACAATATAATATAATATATATATGAAATTTTATAATATATATATGTACATAATTAAATCACAACCCCAATTTGATATCCTTGTAAGATACTCTGCAATTCGTATCTTACAGCTTACTTAATTTATTAGTTGTGATTTAATTATGACATATAATCCTAGAAATCTTTTGATTTCATTTTTTTATTATATATTATATTAAAATAATATAATATATTTATATATATTATATAATATATGAAAAACTTTAAAATAGAACTAAAAATTTTGTAAATGCAAATTACATATTTTAAACTTAAATTATAGTCCCAAATTTTATAAGAACAAAAATAAAAAAAATATTAAAATAATTAAATTATTGTATTTAAAAGTTCTTATATAACCTGTGAACAATGTACTAAAAATTCCAAGAATATTAAAACTCATATAACCAAACTTATTTAAATTATTATCTATAAATTTTAAGTTTTTTATTTTATAAATTACATTTTTGGCTAAATAATCAACTAAAAATTTATACACAAACTCCTTAACTAATAATTTAAATATTAAATATCTAAAAATAATAATCAATACCAAATAAAGTATCGGAACATAAAAATCTATATATAAAAACAACCTGGGTATTAATAATAAATTATAATTTAATCATCATAAAAATATAATGGAAAAAATTACTAAACCCAACCTTAAAAAATTTATTACTAAAGTAGAACTATATACACTGACAACTTTTCTAAAACTTAAAAAAAACCTTTTTCATAAACGATATCTATAACCAAAAGTTAAAAAAATTGATAAAAAAAATATTAACCTTAAAACTATTATATAATTATTTATAAAAAATAATTCCAAAATTATGTCCTTACTGACTATACTCTTGAAATACATCACACCACACAAACAAAACAAAGTGATTAATAATTGTAATTGTATGAACAAAGGCAAATTACCATTATTACCGTAACCACGACCATCTTGTTGTCCGTAATTACTGTGAATAATATAACCTACCTGTATAAATAAACAACTCTTAAACAAAGCGTGTCTGACTAAATGAATAAATGCTACAAACCTTATACCCAACCCTAAGGTTGTCATTGAAAACCCTATTTGAGATAAAGTCCTTAAAGCAACAACTTTTTTCATGTCTTCCTCTACTATGGCTGCCACCCTTGAAAAAAACATAGTAAATAAACCAATTAACAAAATTACAATTATAACATTATTACTTAACATGGCTTTCCTAAAATTTATTAATAAAATTAGTCCAGCAGTAACCAATGTACTTCTATGTACTAAAGAGCTGACAGGCGTTGGGGCTCTTATTGCTTTAGGTAATCAACTTCTAAAAGGAAACTGGGCCCTTTTAGTAAATGACGTTAACAATAATAACAAAATTATAGTTCTACACAACATCTCAAAACTTAAAAAATAATATCCATAAAATAAAACTCCACTAAAAAATGTAAAAATAAAAAAATCCCCAATACGATTAGTTAAAGCCGTATTTATGGCTCCCGAATTTCTATCCCAATTGTTATAAAACAATACTAAAAAAAACCTTGAAATCCCCAATAAATCTCAACTTAACAACATAGTGAAAATTCTGCTGCTATAATTCAACATAAATATACTACCTACAAAAATTAATAACACAAAATAATAATAATTAAAATTTAATTCACCGTGTAAATAATAAGTACTAAAAATTAACACCCTTAAAGTAACTAAACCTAAAATAAATGAAAATAAAATTCTATTAAAATAAAAGTTAAATTTCAATGATAAAAAATCTCACTCCAACAATAATAAACTTAATTTTATTATCGGTAAAATTAAAATTACTATTAATAATATCATAAAAACCATAGACATCAAATAAACCATAATATTAATCTAATAACTAATTATTATTATACAACTCACACCAACTTACCATACCATCATTCCATATAAAACCCCCCAAAAATAAATAATATCAATATAATAAAACTAATGGATGATCTTACGTCTGAAATTAATAAACCTAAAAACATAACAATTTCCAAATCAAAAATAACAAACATTAATATTATTACAAAAAAATGAATACTAAATGAATTCTGAATTTTACCTACACTTAAAAATCCACTCTCAAAAGCACCCACCTTTAACAAATCATTCTTTTTTACACTTATTACAAAATTTCCTAAATATAGTGCCAATAACAAAAAAATAGCAAATAAAGCTACAAATAATAAATTTAAAATTAAGAATAAATTCTTTAAAAAGTTTTAAACTTTTTTTAATTTTCCTTTCGTACTATTAAAACTCAAACACAATAACAACCAAGATAAACAATTCTATCTCACAATGAATTAAACTAATATCACGTTAAATTAATTAAAAGAAGAACAGTCTTAAAACTTAAATCTTCTCCTTCTTTAAAAAACTTAAATACAACATCGATGTAAAACTTATCTTACTATAAGAACTAGATTAGATATGATTTTCTTGTTAACTCCGGAGTAATTCTTATACTTAACAATAGATTTTTTAATTATATAAAATTCTGCCCTAGAAAATTTTTAATGTCAATTAAACCCAATTAACATCAAAAAAGAATTTCCGAAGACTTATCTTTGTGTTATTATAATAATAATTTTTTATATTAAATCAAAATTCATAATAAAATAAAAAGATAATTAACCAATAACTTCATTCATACTGGAACCCAATAAAAGCACAAATTATTTTGCTACCTTAATGTCCTCACGCTAAGACTGCCATTTAAAATTTTTCATGGGGCAGAAGCAAACTTTACTAAAAAGTCTAAGTCTTTAAAAAACATTTGATTAACTATTTAGTTATTTTATTATATTTATTAATAATACATTAACTTATTGTGAACTACTAATTTTAAAATAATTTATTTATTAATATATTAATAAATAATCAAAACTCTCCATTTTGTAAACTTTTTTTTATAAACAGTTATAAAACTAAATCTTAAAAATACTTCAACTTTTACTTTTTATATAAATTTTTTAATAATTATATAAATTTCTAATATTTAAACAAAAAACAAGTATCTTAAAAGTCGACTTTTCAACTCTAAAATTCATAATTTTTATTATGAAACAATAAAACCAATGAATTTTCTACCTTCTAATTCTATTTTTTATAAATTAATAAAATTTTCTTTAAATAGTATGCAATACTAAAAAATACAAAATCTATCTTTTATAGCTACCAAATCTTTTATACCACAAATAAAAATTTTTAATTAAACTACGCAGCTTTAATCCATATTAAGATAACATCAACTCTTAAAATTATCCAACAATGTCACTTCAACAGCAATAGGCATAAAACTATGATTTGCCCCACAAATTTCAGAACACTGACCATAAAAGACCCCCACTATCGGAAAACTATAACATAAAGTTCTTAAAATACCACTTATTGCATCTAGTTTAATAGACATAGAAGGCAACGCTCATGAATGAATAACATCCGCTGAAGTAATACAAAAACGAATATTAGTGTCACAAGGTACAACACAACGATTATCAACCTCCAATAAACGTGGCTCTCCCAAATTTAACTGATCTAATGATTTTATATAAGAATCAAATTCCAAACCAGGAATATCCCTAAACTCATATCTTCAGTACCATTGATGACCGGTAACCTTAATCGTTAAATTACTATCTAAATTTATTAAACCATAATAATATAACAAACTTAAAGATGGAATTATCTGTATTAACAAAATTAACGTAGGAAAGACTCTACATAATAATTCCCCAAATTGATACTCAATTTTTTTTCTCTTAAAATAATAATTATTACTAATTAAATAAACAAATAATAACACTACAAATACCAAAACACCCAACAACAATCTACAATTAAAACTATGGAATCAATCCATATAACTTGAAAACAATCTGTTTGAAAAATTTAAATTATAACCTTGAAAATAATTTCCTATTAATTCTTAATACCCCTTGATTGGAAATCAAACATACTTAATTATACTAAAGAACTAAAAATTAAAGTTTTTACCGATCTATTGACAATAGATTATACTTATAAATTTTATACTAAAACTTTTAACAAGAGAAAACACCCTTAGGGTATGAACCTAACAGACTTAATTATCCTATCTTATTAAAAAATTCTTAACCTTTTAATTTGCAATTAAATATACTTAAATATACTAAGAACTTTTATAATTTTATTACAGAACACCTAAAATAAACTTCAGACTGATAACTGTGCCCAAATACGTAACTTCTTATACTATACTCAGGACTTCTGTTAATAAAAAACTCATTTATTATTAATTTACTATTACCAAATGAACTAATTAAAGTATATAAAAATAAAAATAAAGCAAATACACTAATTATTGAACCGTATGAAGATATAACATTTCATACAGAATATACGTCTGGGTAATCCAAATACTTACGTGGAAATCCGTGTAAACCCGCAAAATGTAAAGGAAAAAAAGTCAAATTAACACCAATAAATATTAACATAAAAACAACAGACATTATTAATTTATTATAAACATGACCTGTCATAAAAGTTCATCATAAATTAATTCCAGTAAAAATACCGAATACAGCACCCAATCTTAACACATAATGAAAATGTCTAACCACATAATAAGTGTCGTGCAAAATGATATCCAAACTTGAATTAGACAATACTACACCGGTTAAACCACCAATTGTAAATAAAAAAATAAATCCTAAAACTCACAATAATAAAGGTTGAAACACCATTTTTATACCAAATAACGTAGCTAATCATCTAAATACTTTTACACCTGTAGGTACCGCAATAACCATTGTGGCTGCAGTAAAATATGCACGAGAGTCTAGATCCATACCAACAGTATACATATGATGTGCCCAAACAACACAACCAATTAAACCAATACTTAAAATAGCATATACCATGCCCAAAGATCCAAACACCTCTTTTTTACCAGTTAAATATAAAGTAGACTGACTAATAATTCCAAATGCGGGTAAAATCAAAATATATACCTCTGGGTGACCAAAAAATCAAAATAAATGTTGATAAATTAATGGATTACCACCCGTTCTAGGGTCAAAAAACGAAGTATTTAAATTACGATCAGTCAATAATATAGTAATGGCCCCTGCCAAAACTGGTAACGATAAAACCAATAAAAAAACAGTAACAAAAACAGTTCACACAAATAATCTTATATGCTCCAAAGAAATAGACCTTCTACGCAAATTTTTTGTAGTACACATAAAATTAATACCACCCAAAATTGAACTTAAACCAGCACAATGTAAACTAAAAATTGCCAAATCCACACTTCTACCAGGGTGTCCCAACGTCCTTAAGGGAGGATAAATTGTTCAACTTGTCCCCGAACCCATATCTACAAAACAAGCATCTAAAATTAAAAACATAGCTGTAGGCAACAATCAAAATCTTAAATTATTCAAACGAGGGAACCTCATATCTGGTGCACCTAACATTAAAGGCAATATTCAATTACCAAAACCACCAATTATACTTGGCATAACCATAAAAAAAATTATCAAAATTGCATGCGCAGTAATAATAGAATTATATAATTGTCCATTACCCAACAACAACCCTGGCTTAGCCAACTCTAAACGAATAATTAAAGATAACCTCGTACCCACTATACCAGATCACAATCCAAACAAAAAATATAAAGTCCCGATATCCTTATGATTAGAACTTTCTAATCAAACAGATAAACCACCTTGATATTTTTTATATATATTAAT